ATTTCCACGGAAGGTGGTGAGATGATATCTTGAGCGGTTACGTATCTAGGACCCCTGACGCAAATGGATGCGTCTCTAACTCCATACAGATTACTTCTCAATACAATTTCTTTCAAATTTATTAAAATTTCATGTACCGATTCCTCAATACCTACTATCGTAGAATATTCATGCGGCACCCTCTCAGATTTTGCACGTGTGATACATGTTCCTTCTATTTCTCCAAGTATAGCCCTTCGCATGGCAATACCTATGGTATCGGCTTGACCTTTCATGAGCGGGGACAGAATGAAACGGCCATAATAAAGACGCTTACTGTCTACTCTTGATTCAACACATTTCCACTGTAGTGTTCGAGTGGATCCTGCTATTTCCTCTCGAACCATACTAAATATTATTATTTGATCAGATCATTGAATCATTTATTTCTCTTGCAATCCGTTTAATTCTTATTTTTACACACGTCTTTTTTTAGGAGGTCGACATCCATTATGCGGCATAGGTGTTACATCACGTACGAAACTTAATAGTATACCACTTCTACGAATGGCCCGTAATGCTGCGTCTCTTCCGAGACCAGGACCCTTTATCATAACTTCTGCTCGTTGCATACCCTGATCAACTACAGTACGAATAGCATTTGAGGCGGCGGCTTGAGCAGCATAGGGTGTCTTTCTTCTTGTGCCTTTGAATCCAGAAGTACCGGCGGAGGCCCAAGAAACCACTCGACCTCGTACATCTGTAACAGTTACAATAGTATTGTTGAAACTCGCTTGAACATGAATAACCCCTTTTGGTATTCTACGTCCATTCTTACGTGAACCAATACGTCCATTCCTACGCGAACCAATTTTTGGTATAGGTTTTGCCATATTTTTTCATCTCATAAATATGAATCAGAAATATACAGAAAGATACGGAAATATCCATTTCATGTTAAAATAGATCCTTTATTTTTACATGTCCCTTCTTTGAGAAATTTTATAAAAGAAAGATTATCCTTGTCTCTGTTTATGTCTCGGATTTGAACAAATCACTATAATTCGTCCGCGCCTACGGATCAGTCGACATTTTTCACAAATTTTACGAACGGAAGCTCTTATTTTCATATTTCTCACTCCTTACCTTAATTTTGAATCTATTCCTTGGAAGAAAATAAGTCTCTTGTATTTTTTAGCTTCGAGTTGTATCTCTCACCAAAGGAATGTTTTCAAAAAATCATCTAATCGCTCGAGTCTTTGTTGCGGAGTCTATAAATTATACGTCCTCTAGTTGAATCATACCGACTTATTTCGATTTTGACTCTATCTCCCGGCAGTATCCGTATCAAACTTCGTCGGATCCTCCCTGAAATATAACCTAGAATTAGATCTTCATTATCTAAATGGACCGGTGGGGGGGGTACCGTTGGGAAGTGATTCAGTAATTAAACCTTCATGAATCAATTTTTGTTCTTTCATCCAGGTAACCCCTTGAAATATCATCAACTAATGGAGGAAGAGTTATCACTTTTCCTCTCTATTTCACAAATAGGAAGTTAGAGATCAAATTAGGATACCGGAGGAAGATCACCATATATAGCACAAAATTTCTCCTCCCATTTTTTCTAGTCTAGCTTCTCGATCTGTCATTATGCCTCGAGAAGTGGAAAGAATTACAATTCCCATTCCACCTAAAATCTTAGGAATTTTTTGATAGTTGGAATAGATTCGTAGACCAGGTCGACTGATACGTTTTAAAATAGTTCTATATATTCCTTTCCTAGTCCTTCTATGGCGCAAGGTTGAAACCAAGAAATCTTTGTTACTTTCCTGATGTTTCCGAACGTTTTCAATAAAACCTTCTCGTAGGAGTATTTTAACAATGTTTTCGGTGATATTAGTGGATGCTATTCGAACCGTTCCATTTTTACTCATGTCAGCATTTCTTATAGAAGTTATTATATCAGCAATAGCGTCTCTGCCCATGACGAATTCTAATTATTGGTGCTTCTTAATTTTGATATAATCAACATGTTTTTTTATTTTGAATTATTCAATTTCAATTATTAATTATTAAAAGTATATGCGTGAAACACAATCTACTAATTTAATCCATTTCAGATATCCTACTATAACTATATCATAGTTTCATCTAATATCATAGTTTCATCTAATATCATAGTTTCATCTACTAGTATTTATAATACTTCAGGAGCTAATGAAACTATTTTAGTAAAATTCAACTGTCTCAATTCCCGAGCAATCGCGCCAAAAACTCGAGTTCCTTTTGGATTTCCTTCTTGATCAATGACAACCGCAGCATTGTCATCATATCGTATTATCATACCGTTGTCACGTTTGAGTTCTTTACATGTACGTACAATTACAGCTCTAATTACTTCTGATCTTTCTAGAGGCATATTGGGCACTGCTTCTTTGATTACAGCAACAATAACGTCACCAATATGAGCATATCGATGATTACCAGCTCCTATGATTCGAATACACATCAATTCTCGAGCTCCGCTGTTATCTGCTACATTCAAAAGGGTCTGAGGTTGAATCATATCATTTTTATTTGAATCTGTTATTTCAATGCAAAGAATGGGGAAAAAAAGAAATAGTGTTTGTCTAAAAATAAATAAACCCGCGGTTGTTTTTTCATCCTCAATACCCCTTTTGTTTATCTTTAGTTCTATATCCCTATTCAGGATCCTGAAATACTAAATTGAGTTCGTATAGGCATTTTGCACGCAGCTATTGAGATAGCTGCTCTGGCTACAGTTTCTGATACTCCACCCATTTCATAAAGTATTCGGCCTGGTTTAACAACGGATACCCAATATTCGGGAGATCCTTTCCCCGAACCCATACGTGTTTCCGTAGGTCTTATTGTAACAGGTTTGTCTGGAAATATACGTACCCATATTTTTCCACCACGACGCGCATATCGTGTCATTGCTCTTCGCCCTGCTTCTATTTGTCTAGCTGTGATCCAAGCGGGTTCAAGTGCCTGAAGAGCGTATCTGCCGAAACTAATATGATTGCCCCGACAAGAGATTCCCTTCATTCTTCCTCTATGGTGCTTACGAAATCTAGTTCTTTTAGGGTTATAGTTGATGGTTTTTTCTTAATCCCACCTCTACTACAGAACCGGACATGAGAGTTTCCTCTCATCCAGCTCCTCGCGAATGAAAAGATTCGATACAGATACACATCTATTTAATAATTAGTACACTAAACTAAGTAATGGGATTTATTGATATTTCATTTATTACATAGGAAGCTCCATATATGGCTAGATGTGTATATTTATAGATAAAGATAATGCTTATTTTTTATAACGAATCCCTATTTTTTTTAACTCTTATCGAGTCAAGACAATATTGTATTGTAATACAATAAATAAATAAGGGTTTCGCGGGCGGATATTGACTCTTTCCTGCTTCATTCGTAGGATCAATCCATGACCTCTCAGAGTAAATCAATTTGTTCTTGGTTCGTTCCGCCATCCCGCCCGATGAATCATTAGGATTCATTTTTATTTTATATTTTATTTATATTTTAATAGTATAATCTTATATAGTCACAGGTTTCGTCGTTCCTATAGCTTCTCCATTAATGGTTAGGCCTGAACTCTGCAACGGAGCTCCCAACAAAATTTGTTCCCGAGTCAACTTCTTCAGTTTCTATTAACCCAGGGCTCTTTATTATTTATATTATGCTTTGATTATTTGTATTATTATATATATTAATATATCAATATTAATGCTTTATCACACTGCCTTTTATGAGGTGATTCATAGACCATACATATTGGAATCATCTATCATTGATATTTTTGTTCTCTCTTTCTATCACCTTTCCATTTATCCGCATCCCTTTATTTTTTTTTCTTCAAAATCCATAATCTGATTTGTTTTTTATGAAAATTTCAGTTGTTACAACTATATGATTGATTCAGTCATTCAGTCATATAGTGACTGTTTCTTGGGATCTCGACAATACGAAGCAATAAGTTGGTTATTAGTTTTTCGTTTATTTTATTATTTTATATAGTTATTAAGTTCATAGTGGGGGTCAGTCTTTTTTTTTTTGAAGCCCAGCTTTCAACTCTAAAGAAAAAACTAACGAGTCACACACTAAGCATAGCAATTATATCAAAAGTAAGATTAATCTATTTTTTATTCAACCTTATAGAATTAGAATTGTTTATTTTTGTTTGATTTAACGGAAAAAGGAAAAAAACAGAAATAGTTTATAATTTTTTGTTCTATCACTGGACAGAAGGGTAAGATAAAAAAGGTCTATTATTCCTCGTTTACAAATATCCAAATTTTTAGGCCTAATACTCCATGGATAGTTCGAATTGTATAGGAACAATGATCAATTTTAGCACGAATTGTTTGTAGAGGAACCCTACCTTCTCTGATCCATTCGACACGTGCAATTTCTTTTCCGTCGATACGCCCCGCAATTTGTATTTGAATTCCCTTTGTATCTGTTTGTTCAGTTAATTCAATAGCTCTTTTCATTGCCTTTCGAAACGAAACTCTATTTCTTAATTGTGAAGCCATATATTCTGCAAGAATATTAGGGTGTCCATAAGGTTTTTCAATTCTTGTGATAGCAATATTGAGTCTTCGGTTCACAGAATGAAACTCTTTTTGTACATTCATCTGTAATTCTTCGATCCCCCGCGTTTGGCCCTCTATTAATAAATTTGGAAACCCAATATAGATTATGACCTGGATCAAATCGATTCTTTTTTGAATTTCTATTCGTGCAATTCCAATTCCTTCGAAACCTGGGGATATTCTCTTATTTTTTTGTACATAGTTCTTGATACAATTCCGTATTTTCTCATCTTCTTGTAGACCTACAGAAAAATTTTTTGGTTGTGTGAACCAAAAGGAATGGTGATTTTGGGTTGTACCAAGTCTGAAACCAAGTGGATTTCTTTTTTGTCCCATATTTTTTTATTATATTATCTTTTCATCCATTTTTTTTTCTAAAGATAAATCTAAATTTGAGATTTATCTTTTAATACAATTGTTATATGACAAGTGGGTCTTTTTATCGGATAACTACGTCCTCTAGCCCTGGGTCTTAACTTTTTCACAAAGGGGCCCCCATTGACTTCGGCTTTACTAATGAATGAATCAGCTTCGTTCAAACCCATATTATGATTAGCATTTGCTGCTGCAGAATAAACCAATTTTAAAATGGGATAAGATGCTCGATAAGGCATGAGTTCCAGTATCATAAGTGTTTCCTCATAAGAACGCCCGCGAATCTGATCAATTACTCTTCGCGCTTTGAAAACAGACATAGATATATGTTTAGCTAAAACTTTTACTTCTCTACCCGAATTTGAGTTTTTTATCATAAGCATAAGCTCCCTCCCCCGCCAATGAATGATAAGTATCTATTTTTTTCCAAATTAATTAACGACGAGATTTATTATCGTTTCTCGCATGTCTCGCGAAAGTCAGAGTAGGCGCGAATTCTCCCAATTTGTGACCTACCATACGATCTGTTATATAAATAGGTAAATGTTCTTTTCCATTATGAACAGCGATTGTATGGCCAATCATTTTGGGTATAATGGTAGATGCCCGAGACCAAGTTACTATTATTTCTTTCTCCTCCCTCATGTTGAGTTTTTCCATTTTTCTCGATAAATGATTAGCTACAAAAGGATTTTTTTTTAGTGAACGTGTCACAGCCGATTACTCCTTTTTTTTACATTTTAAAGATTGGCATTCTATGTCCAATAGAATATCTCGATCTAAGTATGAAGGTAAGAATAAATACAATAATGATGAATGGAAAAAAGAGAAAATCCTTTAGCTGGATAAGGGGCGGATGTAGCCAAGTGGATCAAGGCAGTGGATTGTGAATCCACCATGCGCGGGTTCAATTCCCGTCGTTCGCCCATCACATTATTTCAAATTCCAAAAATTCGATTTTCAATATTCCTATTTACGGCGACGAAGAATAAAACTATCACTATATTTTTTCCTTTTCCTACTTCTTCTTCCAAGCGCAGGATAACCCCAGGGGGTTGTGGGTTTTTTTCTACCAATTGGGGCTCTCCCTTCCCCGCCCCCATGGGGATGGTCTACAGGGTTCATAACTACTCCTCTTACTACAGGACGCTTACCTAGCCAACATTTCGATCCGGCTCTACCCAAACTTTTTTGGTTCACCCCAACATTACCCACTTGTCCGACTGTTGCTAAGCAGTTTTTGGATATCAAACGGACCTCCCCAGATGGTAATCTTAATGTGGCCGATTTACCCTCTTTTGCAATCAGCTTCGCTACAGCGCCTGCAGCTCTAGCTAATTGTCCACCCTTTCCAAGTGTGATTTCTATGTTATGTATGGCCGTGCCTAAGGGCATATCGGTTGAAGTAGATTCTTCTTTTTTATCAATAAAAACCCCTTCCCAAACTGTACAAGCTTCTTCCAAAGCATACGGCTTTCTAGATGTATATGATGATATCTAGACAGATGGATCTTATATGAATCATATGATGAAGTACCACATGAGTGGATATATAGGAATCCAAATCTGCCGAATCACTCATGTATGATCTTCTACATCCTAGGTCTCCCCGTTCCGTCATCTGGCTTATGTTCTTCATGTAGCATTCAGACCGAATGACTCTATGAAATTACGTCGATACTTCCACATATTACGGGTAACGTAGGAGACATCTCTATTTTTCCCCCGGGGGATCTTTATAATTACCACTGCTTAGCTTTCAATTCGCCTCTGACCATCAAATTAAATGTGAATAACCCGTCCTCCTCTCTTTGAAACAAGGGGCGCTTCCGGTTCTGTGCGTGCTTCAAACAATTTTGTCTTCTCCATATTACCATATCTCTAGAGTCAATAATTTTCTATGAGGAACTACTGAACTCAATCACTTGCTGCCGTTACTCAACAGTTTTCTGTTGAGGTCTATCCCATAGAGGTACTCAAATTGGATCAGTGATTGATTTCTAGGTTTCGTCGTAAACCTAATTGGTTACTTCCAATTACGTAAATCAATAGTTCAAACCGCACTCAAAGGTAGGGCATTTCCCATTGCTATAGGAACTTCTGTACCAGAAACAATGGTATCTCCAATTATAGCCCCTCTGGGATGTAAAATATATCTCTTCTCACCATCCCCATAGTGTATGAGACAAATGTATGCATTTCGATTAGGGTCGTATTCTATGGTTACGATTCTACCAGATATGTCTTTTTCATTCCGTCGAAAATCGATTTTACGGTATAGACGCTTATGACCTCCCCCTCTATGCCTTGCGGTAATGATTCCTCTGGCATTACGACCTTTACCACAATGATGCTGTCCATAGATCAAATTATTTCGTGGATTGGATTTCACTTGACTGTCTACGGCTCCATTGCGTGTGCTCGGGGTAGAAGTTTTGTATAAATGTATCGCCGTGTTATTAAGTATTTTGCTTTAAGTTCTTTTCTCTATAAGAGGTGGAATAGAATAACCCGGTTGAAGCGTAATGATCATACGTCTGTAATGCATTGTATGTCCCATAATAGGTCCCATTCTTCTACCCTTTCCTGGGAGTCGATGACTATTCATAGCTATTACCTTGACACCAAAGAAGAGTTCGACCCAATGCTTTATTTCTGTCCTAGTTGATCCTGATTCGACATTAGAAGTATATTGATTGTTCCCCAATAACCGAATACTTTTTTCTGTAAATACTGCATATTTGATTCCATCCATAAATCCATTTTCTTCCCTATGAGTTCCAGTATCGATAAGAATTCTAGTTCTTACTGTTCATATGTTATGGTATGAATATACCATACCAATTCGTTATGTATGGATGATGAGATTCCATTGATACAGAGCCAATTCCAATAGACTTATTGAACGTTCCCATTGGCGTGCATCCAGCAGGAATTGAACCTACGAATTTGCCAATTATGAGTTGGGCGCTTTAACCATTCAGCCATGGATGCTTAACAGGGCTCATCGTACATCGTGAATAACCAAATTCCAATTGAAATGAAATCTTTAGGAGGAATCAATGAAAATCTTTAGGAGGAATCAATGAAACGACATCAATTCAAATCCTGGATCTTCGAATTGAGAGAGATCAAAAATTCTCACTATTTCTTAGATTCATGGATCAAATTCGATTCAGTGGGATCTTTCACTCACATTTTTTTCCACCAAGAACGTTTTATGAAACTCTTTGACCCCCGAATTTGGAGTATCCTACTTTCACGTGATTCACAGGGTTCAACAAGCAATCGATATTTCATGATCAAAGGTGTAGTACTGCTTGTAGTAGCGGTCCTTATATCTCGTATTAACAATCAAAAGATGGTCGAAAGAAAAAATCTCTATTTGATGGGGCTTCTTCCTATACCTATGAATTCCATTGGACCCAGAAATGAGACATTGGAAGAATCTTTTTGGTCTTCCAATATCAATAGGTTGATTGTTTCGCTCCTGTATCTTCCAAAAGGGAAAAAGATTTCTGAGAGTTGTTTCATGGATCCGCAAGAGAGTACTTGGGTTCTCCCAATAAATAAAAAGTGTATCATGCCTGAATCGAACCGGGGTTCGCGGTGGTGGAGGAACCGGATCGGAAAAAAGAGGGATTCTAGTTGTAAGATAGCTAATGAAACCGTAGCTGGAATTGAGATCTCATTCAAAGAGAAAGATAGCAAATATCTGGGGTTTCTTTTTTTATCCTATACGGATGATCCGATCCGCAAGGACCATGATTGGGAATTGTTTGATCGTCTTTCTCCGAGGAAGAAGCGAAACATAATCAACTTGAATTCGGGACAGCTATTCGAAATCTTAGGGAAAGACTTGATTTGTTATCTCATGTCTGCTTTTCGTGAAAAACGACCAATTGAAGGGGAGGGTTTCTTCAAACAACAAGGAGCTGAGGCAACTATTCAATCAAATGATATTGAGCATGTTTCCCATCTCTTCTCGAGAAACAAGTGGGGTATTTCTTTGCAAAATTGTGCTCAATTTCATATGTGGCAATTCCGACAAGATCTCTTCGTTAGTTGGGGGAAGAATCAGCACGAATCGGATTTTTTGAGGAACGTATCGAGAGAGAATTGGATTTGGTTAGACAATGTGTGGTTGGTAAACAAGGATCGGTTTTTTAGCAGGGTACGGAATGTATTGTCAAATATTCAATATGATTCCACAAGATCTATTTTCGTTCAAGTAATGGATTCTAGCCAATCGAAAGGATCTTCTGATCAATTCAGAGATCTTTTCGATTCCATTAGAAATGAGGATTCAGAATATCACACATTGATCGATCAAACAGAGATTCAGCAACTAAAAGAAAGATCGATTCTTTGGGATCCTTCCTTTCTTCAAACGGAACGAACAGAGATAGAATCAGATCGATTCCCGAAATGCCTTTTTGGATCTTCCTCAATGTCCCGGCTATTCACGAAACGTGAGAAGCAGATGAATAATCATCTGCTTCCGAAAGAAATCGAAGAATTTCTTGGGAATCCTACAAGATCAATTCGTTCTTTTTTCTCTGACAGATGGTCAGAACTTCATCTGGGTTCGAATCCTACCGAGAGGTCCACTAGAGATCAGAAATTTTGGAAGAAAAAACAAGATGTTTCTTTTGTCCCTTTCAGGCGATCGGAAAATAAAGAAATGGTTGATATATTCAAGATAATTACGTATTTACAAAATACCGTCTCAATTCATCCTATTTCATCAGATCCGGGATGTGATATGGTTCCGAAGGATGAACCAGATATGGACAGTTCCAATAAGATTTCATTCTTGAACAAAAATCCATTTTTGGATTTATTTCATCTATTCCATGACCGGAACAAAGGGGGATACACGTTACACCACGATTTTGAATCAGAAGAGAGATTTCAAGAAATGGCAGATCTATTCACTCTATCAATAACCGAGCCGGATCTGGTGTATCATAGGGGATTTGCTTTTTCTTCGGTCCGGATCCACTG